TCACCCTAAGTCCTAAGTTGGATGAAAAAGTTTTATAAAAAAAAATAAGGTAGGGGGCTCCATATCAAATCAAATAGTATTCTTCACAATCCGCATACTAATATACTAATATAGTAGTAAAGAAATTCTCAAGAATTTGCATAATATAATAAAGTCAAAAAAAACCAAGCAAAATTGTTTTTTGACCTTTTTTTTTTACAAATAGATAATTACATGAATCAACAAGACTTCGGTTCTTTTTATCAACTGAATATTGACAAACCTCTGGATCTAGAAATTCATTTCCGACAGTTGAACCTTTTCAAACTGTTTCTTTTTAAGAACCAAAAAAATTTGTGCCAGAATAACGGACGCAAAAAAGAAAAAAAGACCTTGAACACGTGATGGATCTTGAAGTACTATTTCCGCATCTCCCTGACCAAACCCACCCACATTAGGATTACTTGTTAATGGTTGATCAATCTTAATGGATTCACCTTCAGAAACAAGAAGTTCTGGTCCTGGAGGTACAATATCTACGACTTGGTGTCCGTCAGATGCATCCACTATGTTTATTTCATACCCCCCCTTTTCTTTACGCACTATTTTGCTTACTATACCTGCTGTTGTAGCATTATATACTGTATTGTTACTCTTACTCCCATCGGGATAAATCTGCCCCCTTCCCCTGTTCCCACCAACGTATATAGGATATTTTAAGAAGTAAACATCTTTCTTAGTAGCAGGGTCCGGTGAAAGAATAGGAAAGGTGATTTCCCTATATTTCTGACCAGGAACAGGTCCTATCACAAGAATATTTTTTTGAGTCGGGCGATAAATCTGAAAAGACAGATTACCCATCCTTTCTTTCATTTGGGGAGAAATACGATCAGGAGGCGCTAGTTCGAATCCATCCGGTAAAATAAGAACCGCCCCTACATTCAAGGACCCCTTTTTCCCATTAGAAAGAACTTGTTTCAGTTGCATATCATACGGGATTCTAACAACTGCTTCAAATACAGTATCAGGAAGTACTGCTTGTGGAACCTCAATATCCACGGGCTTATTAGCTAAATGGCAATTGGCGCATACAATACGCCCGGTTGCTTCTCGTGGATTTTCATAACTCTGTTGTGCAAAAATGGGATATGCATGTGAAATCGATGCCCAAGTTATTATATATATCAATAGCATGATCGATAGAGACATGGATCGAGTCATCTGCTCCTTTACCCAAGAAAAGATATTTCTATTTTGCATGGTCCAATCATTGATCCCAAAAATGTATACATTTATACAATAAATTAGGTAGGCTGCTAGTATAGTTTCCTATCCACGATTAGACTATTTTATTATTTTACTGGAATACAGGAATACTCCCCTGGATGAATAAAAAGAGAAAGAGTGCTTAAGATTTTGACTGATTTGTTTATGGACGAAGTAAGAAAGATTATCATTGGATTCATATTAGTGAATCATTCTTTAGTCTTTCATTGAATGATAAATCACTACAAGCGAGGGAGATACACGATTTAAATAATGGAAAATCCAATATTTAAAAAAGGTATCTAGAATGACTGGAAAAATAGAAACAAGAACAGATAGAATTTGATCATTATGAGAAAATCCAAAATCCTTGTAGACAAAAGAAATTATTAGTTTCCAACCACGAGGCGAATGGAATCCAATACAAAAATCAGTTAACAAAAGAATAGAAAAGGCTTTTATTGTGTCGCTTAAATTATAGAGAAATTCTCGAACCCAAGAATTAAGAATGGCAAGTTCTTCATTACACAGAATAGAATAACCACTTAAAATAGCAAAACTTATTATATTTGTCGAGAAATGCAAAATGGTATGGATATGACCCTCATTGTGCATCTTAACCAATTGTATTGTTTCTTCGTGGATTCCTATACGAAGCTTTTGTATATGCGTCTCCGGGTACTCCTTTATCATTTCGTCCAAAAAAAAGAGTTCTTCTAATTCTATGAATTTATCTAAAATCTTCTTTTCTTGAATATCATTCAAAAAAGTTTCGGATTTACTAGTAGTCCACCAATTACTAACCCAAGACTTTATACTTTTGTTAAATGAGAAAGAGATCCACCAGGGTAAAAAGACTATAGATGCAAGATATGGAAAGGGGGCAAATGTTTTCTTTTTTGTCATTTTGAATCAGTCAATTTTTAATGAAATGAAGCGACTTCCTGGCTGGACTCTACTCAATCTTGTATTTTTATGAAAGAGGAGCTCTCTAGCAAAAAAAAAAACAAAGAGGATTGGATTCCTGGGCCTCTTGCCCAATGCAGAGAAAAATGCTTCAGTTCATTTCAAAATACTTCAATAGGTACGCGCAAGAAATAGGCCAATTCAGCAGCTTTTTGTTCAATTTCTCGTGGAGTCAAATTCTCATCAGTACGAGTCAGCGGAAGGGCTCCCTGACCTCTGATTTCCATATAAAGTACACGACGAGGATAAAGACCCTCTATAACTTCGATTCGAATCGATTGGATATCTCTCATAAGGAATCGAAAGAAAATGCGACGATTTCTTCCAGGAAATCCCCAACGAAAAATACAAACTTTTCCCTTTTTTCTATCGAATTGCTCATAACCACTACCTACATTCCACCAAATAGCGCACCACAAATAGGAGCTAACGAAGAGACCCGCGATCCCATAGAAGGACATCACGACCCCTTGTGGAAAAAAAAGGATTTGCTGAGACGGAAATAAGGATATCAGATTGCGACCAAGATAACTAGAAGTTCCAACCAATAGGAATCCTAATGAACCTAAAAAAAGGATACAGGCCCAAAGGAAATTACTTGTTTTCCGAGACCCCGTTATAAGTTCTATCCATATACGTTCTGATCGCCAGTTCATACAAGATCCAGGTGCATTTTATTGGAATTGAGAGAATAACCCAAGCGAAAAAGTAACTTTCACCAACTAGCACTATTAGAATTGGAATCATTAGGAATAATTATAATTATATAGAACTATTTTTCTTTTATACAATATAATAGGGTCTTTCAAACAAAGTCATTTTCATATTTTACTCCCGTTGGAGCTAGATAATCTTGTTTTTTTGAACATGAATAGATAAAGAAGCCATTGCAATTGCAGGAAATACTAGGCCCACGATAGGTACAAAAAAAGCAGGGAAGCTGAAAGTTTCCATAGACTAGATACCTCGATTGAATATTTTAACCTCTTATCTTATAAAGTAAAGAGATCTTAAGTATATAAAGTATAGATAATGTACATAGACTATGTACATTATCTATACTTTATATACTTAAGATTCGTCCTTTTTTTTTCTTCTTCTTCTTTTTTTTATTTACATGATTTTTTATATCATGTAAATAAAAAAAAGAAGCGGTTAATTGAATAGAATAGATCTCTGTTTCGGTTATTCTAGTTATATCATATATACGAATTGTTGTTTTATTGTTAAGAACAACAACTTGTTGTTTCCATAATTAGAAATTAGACCTTTTTTCTCGGTTATTGTTCTCTGTCTTGTGGTGTGAGATCCCCTTTAAATTGGATGAAGTTCTTCTATTATATATATGCGGCTATAACAAATCCCCCTTTTTTTGACTTTCATTTTGATTCACCGGAAAGAAACCATGAAGTTGAAACAACTCACTCAGAACGCCTTTTAAAGGATTACGTGGTACGATTGGGTCGAATAAGCCTTTCTCGAATAAATACTCAGTCTCTTGTGAACCTTCAGGTATTTCGGTTTTCAATGTTTCTTCAATTACTCTTTTACCCGCAAATGCAATGTAGGCATTAGGTTCGGCAATAATGATATCCCCTAACATACCAAAGCTGGCGGTCACTCCACCGGTTGTAGGAGATGTAAGGATCGATACATATAATACGTTTTTATTTGATTGATAGTTATATGAAGCGGAAGATATTTTTGCCATTTGCATCAAACTCAAACTCCCTTCTTGCATACGGGCTCCCCCGGAAGCACACACTATAATAACAGGTAGAGATTTATCAGTAGCATATTCGATCAAACGGGTTATTTTCTCGCCTACTACGGATCCCATACTCCCCCCCATGAACTGAAACTCCATAACCCCAATTGCTAGGGGAATGCCATTTAATTGACCTATGCCTGTTTGAACAGCCTCATTTAACCCTGTCTCTTTTTGATAAGAATCAATACGATCGATATAAGACCCCTCCTCCTTCGAATCAGTGGGGCCCGCAAAACAAGCCATTCCGTCACCCATTGGAGCCCGCGCCGAATCAAATTCAGGGGCCACAGAAATAATGTCCTCATCGCCATCTTTTTTATCTTCATAGGCATCCTCCTCCTCCGAATCAAATTCAAGGGCCACAGAAAACATGTCCTCATCCATTGGAGCCCAAGTGCCGGGATCAATCAAAAGTTCAATTCTATCTGAACTACTCATTTTCAAATGAGACCCACAGTGTTCACAAATATTCAATTTTTCCTTCAAAAACCTCTTATAATTTAATTCATAACAATTTTCGCATAGAACCCACAAATCCTTGTAATTTATACTTATACTGGGATTTTGTTGCATATGGGAATCGCTTTCTTCATGGGAATCCATTTCATAACAAATGTAAGTAACAATGTATCTAATAGCCTTTTGGTCTACATTAAAAATAGAACTATAAATGTCACTATTCATAAGGATTTCAATATCAAGATAATTGTCAATGCAATTTAGAATGTAACTATTCAAACTATATCTAGAAAGTGCTTTTTCTAGTTTACCTCGAAACAGGGGAAGGGGCTCATTGTCAATCTCAAAAATATTATTTTCAATATCAAAATATATGGAATAATTGTGACCATCACTGTCTTGAACTAAAAAAGAAGTATCATCAGAGAGGAAACTCGGAATGCCTATGACATGGAATAAATGATCAATATTATCGCAAGAGGGGCTCTCACTATCCTCCCAACTATGAGTGTTTTTATCTATAAGGGGGTTTTCACTTCCATTAGTATTTCCAATAGGA